TGAATGGGTGTTCTACGGGTTGGCTTCCTACTCAGGTCAGGATTAGGAGGTTGGCTACTAGGGTTCAGAATAAGAGCTGGGATAGGGGTCGGAATGTTAGAGTCGTTTAAGTTGTGAATGGTGTGAATGGGTTGTGGAATCTTTGCTAGGGGGGTTACATTAATAATTTTATGATGTTTATGTTTGAAATTTAATATGATAAACATGATGATAAACGATATAAATTTTTAATGTAACTTCAGCGGTGTATATAAGGTGAAATGAAATGATAAAACATGTGATGAAAATATGATGGATGGAATGGAAAAAATAAGCTGGAAACCCAGTGGTGTTGTTTAGAAAGTTAGAGGAAGTGTAAAATTTGTAAAATATGTCCGGAAACCATTAACAAAAAAGCAACATAGTTAAACTAGTTAGTGGAAGTTCCATAACCAAATGCTATCTAAAGTGCATCAGTGTCAAAATGATTCCCCCAATACGACAACCGTCTCATTCAGCAACTCAGATTTGAAAGTGACTAAAAGGCCCGAGAGCCATTGATGCTCACGTCTAGAAATTGTAAGCTCCGCGATTAGCCACCGGAGGGTCCGTTGAAGTTACCCAGAAAAAAAAAGGGAACCAACCGCCCAAAAGAAGGGCACCATGTCGCGATTAAGAGAGACGGTGTAATCCAAAGTACCAACCAGATGTCTTGTGAAGATAAAGACTAAGGGGATAATTGTGTTCATGGCCCTGACGGAGGAACCAGTGGCGCAAAAGTGCAAGTCATGCGAGGGTTTAGGGGGAAAGAATGGTCCTGAAGCTGGTAGTGTAAGGTACTTTATTGCGGTGCGTAGCTATTTCCTCGTGAGGGGAACGATAAATAAATAACCCAGTCCGTAAGATACCGGTACGACGAGAAGTTGTTACATTAGATGTCCGGATAACATTAAGTTATATATTCCTTGAAAGACTCTCTCGTGTATGTAATTAGGTTGTTATGTGGTTTGAAGGATTTTTAGATGGTTTTAGTACGAAGTAGGTTTTCCCTGCCTGTCCGAGTTTGCATGAATTAAGACAATTGATTATCATGACATTGGATGTGTATGGTAAATTACATGTTATGTCTTGTTTGAATTCTTGTGTAGTCCTGTACAATGTAGTAATTATACTCCAAGCATAGTTAATGTAATGGGGACAAGCATGCGTAATGTTATAGTACATATAACTATTAAATAGAACTAATGTAGAGAGGTCCCAGCTTAATGGGGGTAGGGGGGCATACGATATTGTTTCTGTAGTTGAAGAGAACAACAGTGGCTTTTCAAGCCACAGGACTTGGATAGAGGCCAAGCAGAAATTATGATGTATTTTGTACTTTTTCTGGGGTTGTGTTTTGTGTTGGGGGGGTTGGCGGTTGCATCTAATCCTTCTCCCTACTATGGTGTTGTGGGCCTGGTTTTGTCTTCTGTTGTGGGCTGTGGGTGGTTGATGAGTTTGGGCCTGTCTTTTGTGTCCTTGGTTCTGTTTATGGTGTACTTAGGTGGAATGTTGGTAGTTTTTGTTTATTCTGTCTCCTTGGCAGCTGACCCGTTCCCGGAGACTTGAGGCGATTGGCGGGTTGTTGGCTATGGGTTTGGTTTTGTGTTGGTGCTGGTCTTGGGGGTGGTAGTGGGAGGTTCTGCCGTGATGTGAAAGTTGGGGGTGGAGACTGTCGACAGTGTGGGGATGTTTTTTGTTCGTATGGATTTTGGCGGGGCGGCGTTGTTTTATTCTTGAGGGGTTGGATTATTTTTGATTGCAGGGTGGGGGTTGTTGCTAACGTTGTTTGTTGTATTAGAGCTTGTGCGAGGTTTGTCGCGGGGGGCTATTCGGGCAGTTTAGGGCGCGGGCGCCAGAAAATAGTTTAATAGAAAATGCCAGCTTTGGGTGCTGGGGATAGAGGTTTAAGTCCTTTTTTTCTGATAAACTCTAAGAAGGGGTGTGGTCTTCATTCTTTGGCTTACAAGGCCAATGTTTTTATAAACTATTAGAGTATTTTAGTAGTTTAGTATTTTGTTCTCTAGGGTGCTTGTGGCGGGGAAGAGGATGAGGAGGATGGTGAAGTAGGTGAGGGAGGCGATTTGACCGATGATGATGAATGGGTGTTCTACGGGTTGGCTTCCTACTCAGGTCAGGATTAGGAGGTTGGCTACTAGGGTTCAGAATAAGAGCTGGGATAGGGGTCGGAATGTTAGAGTACGTTGCTTGGATTTATGGAGGAATGGGGTTAGAAATAGAATGAGGACGGAGGCGGCTAGAGCTAGTACTCCGCCTAGTTTATTGGGGATTGATCGGAGGATGGCATAAGCGAATAGAAAGTACCATTCTGGTTTAATGTGGGGGGGAGTGACCAGAGGATTAGCTGGAGTGAAGTTTTCTGGGTCGCCTAGGAGGTTGGGTGAGAATATAGCGAGTGTTAGAAGGGGGAGTAGGAGTAGTAGGAAGCCTAAGATGTCTTTTGTGGAGAAGTAGGGGTGGAATGGGATTTTATCACAGTTTGATGTGATGCCTAGTGGATTGTTGGACCCGGTTTCGTGAAGGAAGGTGAGGTGGATGAGAGTGAGACCGGCGATTGCAAAGGGTAGGAGAAAGTGCAGGGCGAAGAATCGGGTAAGTGTTGGGTTATCTACTGAGAATCCACCTCATGCTCATTCTACGAGGGTTTGGCCGATGTACGGGATGGCTGAGAATAGGTTGGTAATTACGGTAGCTCCTCAGAACGATATTTGTCCTCATGGTAAGACATATCCGACAAAGGCCGTTGCTATTAGGGTGAGGAGGAGAATGACTCCTGTGTTTCAGGTTTCTTTGTACAGGTATGAGCCGTAGTAAAATCCTCGTCCGATGTGTAAGTAAATGCAAATGAAGAAGAATGAGGCGCCGTTAGCGTGGAGGTTTCGGATTAATCATCCGTATTGTACGTTTCGGCATGTGTGGGCAACGGATGAGAAGGCTAGGGTGGTGTCTGCAGTGTAGTGTGTAGCTAGTAGGAGGCCTGTTAGGATTTGTGTTATTAGGCATAGGCCTAGGAGTGATCCGAAGTTTCATCAGGCTGAGATGTTTGATGGTGCGGGGAGGTCGATTAATGAGTCGTTAACTATTTTTAGAAGGGGGTGGGATTTTCGAAGGTTGGGGGCCATTGGGTGTCAGGTTTATGTTAGGAGAAGGATGATAAGGGTAGTTAAGGCGAAGGAGCCTAGGTAGGTTTTAATGAGGCCGGTGTGTAGGGTGGTTGATGTTTTGGTTATCATGAGTTGTAGATCAGCTAGTCCTTCTGGTCCTACTTTTTTGTACCAGGATAGGTCGATTAGGTGAGATGCAATTTTCTGTCCGCTGTTTAGTAGGGTTAGTGAGGAGAGTCGGTGGGTTAGTGGGTTGAAGTACCCCAGGGAGGAGGAGAAATTTAGGAGTACGTTTTGTTTTGGTTGGGTTAGGGTTGAGGTTATATTTGAGAGTTCCATGGCGAGGGAGATTCCTATAAGTGTGACGATTAGAGCTGCAGTTTTTGTGATTGTTGGTATGGTTATTGGGGGAGTTTTACAGGGGACTAGGTATGATGTGATGAGTAGGCCGGCAAGGATGCTGCCCAGAGCTAGGCGTATGATGGGGGATGTGATTGTAGGGTTGTTTTCGTTCATGGGTGTGAGTGTTGTGATGCGGGTGGAGTTGGTTTGTACGAGGAGAGTTATTCGGGTGCTGTAGGTTGCGGTGAATGAGGTGGCCAGAAGGGTTAATAGGAGGGCCCAGGTGTTTAAATAAGAGGTGTTTAGGTTTTCGATGATTAGGTCTTTTGAATAAAATCCTGCTAGAAATGGTGTTCCTATTAGGGCAAGGTTGCCGATGGTTAGGCAAGAAGTTGTCACTGGTAGTATTGTTTGAAGTCCTCCTATTTTTCGAATGTCTTGTTCTCCGTTTAGGTTGTGGATAATTGAACCGGAGCAGAGGAATAGTATGGCTTTAAAGAAGGCGTGGGTTGAGATATGTAGGAAGGCTAGTTGGGGGAGGTTAAGTCCAATAGTGACTATTATTAGTCCTAGTTGACTTGATGTAGAGAAAGCAATAATTTTTTTAATGTCGTTTTGGGTTAGTGCACAAGTGGCAGCGAATAGTGTTGTTAGGGCTCCTAGGCATAGGCAGATCGTTAAGGCTGTTTGGTTGTTGGAAAAGAGGGGATGGGTTCGGATAAGTAGGAAGATTCCGGCTACTACTATAGTGCTAGAGTGGAGTAGGGCGGAGACTGGGGTTGGGCCTTCTATTGCGGCTGGCAGTCAAGGGTGGAGTCCAAACTGGGCTGATTTTCCGGTGGCAGCGAGAATCAGGCCTAGGAGAGGGAGGATTGGGGTTTGTGCGTGGGGGAGTTGGTGGAGCTCTCATGTGTTTGTAGTTGAAGCTAGTCAGGCTATGCTAAGGATCAGTCCAATATCCCCAATGCGGTTGTATAGTACGGCTTGGAGGGCTGCGGTGTTGGCTTCAGCGCGTCCATATCATCAGCTAATAAGTAGAAAAGATATAATTCCCACTCCTTCTCATCCGATAAATAGGAGGAATATGTTGTTAGCGATGGTTAGTGTTAATATGGCGATTAGGAATGTTAGTAGGTATGAGAAGAATTTGGTGATGTGGGGGTCTGATGATATGTATCATGATGCGAATTGTAGAATGGATCATGTTACGAAAAGTGCAATGGGTAGGAATATTACGGAGTATTGGTCGATCTTGAAGCTTAGTGGGATTTTAAAGTTTATGATGAATTTTCATTCTCAGTTGGTGATGATGTTGTCTGTCCCTGAGTAGATGAATAGGGTTATTGGGACCAGGCTGGTGAAAAAGGCGGTTTTTACGGCATGTGTAATGGTGTGGGGGGAGTTTTTTAGGGTATTTGATGTTAGTGGTAGTAAGATGGGTATTAGGATGATTGATATTGTGAGTAGTGTAAAGGTACTTGGTAGGGGTGTGAATTCCATTGTACTTTTACTTGGATTTGCACCAAGGTTAGTGGCTCCTAAGACCAATGGATTGACTATTATCCTTTAAAAGTAAGGGGACTGAGATTTTAGGCTCAGATGCAGGAATTAGCAGTTCTTGTTGGTTTAAACCTCCCCTCGGCAGGTAAGAAGGGTTTAACTTCTATTCTTAGGATCACAGACTAAGGTTTTGTTTAAACTATACTTGCATTAGGGGTCTAGAGATTAGGTTGGGTTTTAGGATTAGTAGGAGGAGTGGGATGATGTGGAGAGTCATTAAGAGATGTTCTCGTGTGGTAGAGTTTTGCATGTGTGTAATGTGGGCGGGTAGGGGGCCTCGTTGGGTGGTGGTGAATATGAACAGTGTGTATGAGGCAGTTAAGAATGTTGCGGCTCCGGTTATGAGGATGGTGAGGGGAGATCAATTGAATAGGGCGATTATGATGGTTAGTTCGGCTATTAGGTTGGTTGTTGGGGGTAGGGCTATGTTTGTGAGGTTGGCCAGTAGTCATCAGGTTGCCATGAGGGGGAGGATGGGTTGGAGGCCTCGGGCGAGAAGGAGGATTCGGCTGTGGGTGCGTTCGTAGTTTGTGTTGGCCAGGCAGAATAGTATTGAGGAGGTCAGTCCATGGGAGATTATCAGGATTATTGCGCCGGAGAATGATCAGTGGGTTTGAATTGTGCTTGCGGCGATGACTAGTCCTATGTGGCTGACAGAGGAGTAGGCGATGAGAGATTTTAGGTCAGTTTGTCGTAAGCAGATTGAGCTAGTCATGAGGGCTCCTCATAGGGCGAGTGCTAGGAAGGGGTAGAGTAGGGTGTTTGGGATGGGGCCGGTTAATATAGTGATTCGTATGATGCCATACCCTCCAAGTTTTAGGAGTAGAGCGGCTAGTAGTATTGAGCCTGCGATTGGGGCTTCTACGTGGGCTTTTGGTAGTCAAAGGTGTAGGCCGTATAGGGGGGCTTTTACTATGAATGCTGTTAGGAGGGCTATGCTTGATAGCAAGCTAGTTCATGAATTTGTGGGGGGTAGAGGGGGGTTGAGGGCTAGTATTGCAAGGTGTAGGGTTCCGGTTTGTGTGTGAAGGTGGAGGATTGCTACTAGGAGGGGGAGGGAGCTAATTAGGGTGTAGAAAAGTAGGTAGATGCCGGCGCTCAGGCGTTCTGGTTGATTTCCTCATCGTGTGATGAGGATTAGGGTGGGAATAAGGGTAGCTTCAAATGAAATGTAGAATAGGGTTAATTCTGTGGTTGAAAAGGCTAGGATGATGAATGGTTGAATTATGATGAGAGTAATAGTGAAGATTCGTTTGCGGGCTGGGGGTTCGTGTTGCAGGTGGTTTTGGCTTGCTAGAATTATGAGCGGGAGGAGTCAGCATGAGAGGACCATTAGAGGCGCAGAAGTTTGGTCAATACCGGATCATTGGGTGAGATTTTTGTATGGGTAGTATGAGGGTAGGATTCATTGGAGGCTGAGGGTGGCGATAATAAGACTATGTGTGGTAGTGTTGACTCATAGGAATTTTTGAGGGGATAGTAGGGCTGTGGGGAGAAGTATTATCGTGGGTAGGATGATTTTTAGCATTGTAGGAGGTTTAGGTTGTGTAGGTGGTCGGAGCCGTGTGTCCGTGTGGAGGCTACTAATATGGCTAGGCCTGTGCCTGCTTCGCAGGCTGAGAATGCGAGCATAAGAATTGGGAGTAGGGTGGAGGATGCAGCTTGATGTTCAGTGGGTCATGTTGATAGTGCAATGTACATGGATAGTATTATACTTTCTAGACATAGTAGGGCAGAGATTAGGTGGGTTCGGTGGAATGCTAGTCCTAGGGTGCTTAGGGTAAATGCTGAGAGGAAACTTAGATGTATTAGTGACATTAAGAAAGTCATAGGGTTAGACTATGGTTTGCTGAGTCGAAATCGGCTGTCTTAGGTTAGACTAACTTTCTATTATTCGGCTCATTCTAGGCCCCCTTGAGTTCATTCGTAGATTAGCCCCAAGGTAAGTAGAAGGATGATGGCAGAGGTTCAGGTCAGGGTGGTGGTGGGGGATTGAAGTTGTGTTGCTCATGGAAGAGGGAGGAGTAAAGCAATTTCAAGGTCAAATAGTAGGAACAGGATGGCTACTGAGGAAGAATCGGATTGAGAACGGTAGTCGGGCGGATCCTAGTGGGTCGAATCCGCATTCGTATGGTGATAGCTTTTCTGAGTCTGGGGTTATTTGGGCAAGTCAGAAGTTTAGTGTGATTAGGATGGTGGTTAGTGTTAGTGAGATGGTGAGTATGAATGTGATTATGTTAATTGCTCTTCTCTGGGGTTACACCAGATTTTAGAGATTGGAAGTCAATTGTAATGGATATACTAGAAGAGCAGGATCCTCATCAGTAAATGGATATGTAGAGGAATAATCAGATGACGTCTACGAAGTGTCAGTATCATGCTGCTGCTTCGAAGCCAAAGTGATGGTTTGATGTAAAATGGAATTTGATCAGGCGTAGGAGACATACGAGTAGGAAGGAGGATCCAATAATTACATGTAAGCCATGGAATCCTGTGGCTACGAAGAATGTGGAGCCGTAGATGCCGTCAGCAATTGAGAATGGCGCTTCGTAGTACTCTATTGCTTGTAGAGCTGTAAAGTAAGTTCCTAGGAGGACTGTGAGGGTTAATGCTTGGGTTGCTTGTTTTTGGTTACCCTCTGTGATGCTGTGGTGGGCCCATGTGACGGTTACGCCGGAGGCCAGTAAAATAGTTGTGTTGAGTAGTGGGACGTCTATGGGGTTGAGAGGTTGAATTCCTGTTGGGGGTCATTGCCCTCCTAGTTCGGGGGTGGGTGCTAAGCTAGAGTGAAAGAATGCTCAGAAGAAACCAAGGAAGAAGAAGGCTTCGGAGGCAATAAATAGGACCATTCCATAGCGAAGGCCTTTTTGGACTGTTGGGGTGTGGTGGCCTTGGAATGTTCCCTCTCGGATGATGTCCCGTCATCATTGGAGTATGACTAGTAGTATAGAGAGGAGGCCTAGGGATAGGAGAATTATGGAGTTGTGGTGGAATCATATGATAAGTCCGGATGTGGTAAGTAGGGCGGCGGCTGCTCCGAACAGGGGTCATGGGCTTGGGTCTACTATGTGGTAGGAGTGTGCTTGGTGGGCCATTAAATGTTTTCTTGTAAGTAAAGGCTTAATAGGAGGACGAAGACGTAGGCTTGGATTATGGCTACTGCTACTTCTAAGATGGTCAGTAGAAGTAGTACGCATGCGGTGAGGATGGAGACGGCTGGTATGATGGAGAACAGGGCTGCGGTGGCGGTGGAGATGAGTTGGATTAGTAAGTGCCCTGCTGTTAGGTTGGCGGTAAGGCGTACTCCTAGGGCTAATGGGCGGATTAGGAGGCTTGTGGTTTCAATTATAATTAGGGCTGGGATTAGGGGGGTGGGGGTGCCTTCGGGTAGAAGGTGGCCCAATGTGGCAGATGGCTGGTTTCGTAGGCCTGTAAGGAGGGTAGCTAGTCACAATGGGAAGGCTAGTGCTAGGTTTATTGATAATTGTGTAGTTGGGGTGAATGTATATGGGAGGAGTCCCAGTAGATTGATAGAGAGGAGAAAGGTTATAAGGGAGGTTAGAATTAGGGCTCATTTGTGGCCTTTTTTGTTTAGTGGGGTTATTAGTTGTTTTGTGATTGTATGGATAAATCATGATTGTAGTGTGGATACTCGGTTGGTGATTCATCGGTTGTAAGGGGAGGGGAATAATAGGGTCGGGAATAGGAGTGAGATAAGGATTAGTGGGATTCCTAGGAGGTAGGGGCTTATAAATTGGTCAAAAAAGCTTAGGTTCATGGTCAGGATCAGGAAGGGGTTTTTGTGGGTGTTATAAGGTTTTCCGATGGGGTATTAGTGGGTGTGAAGGATAGTAATTTGGGTTGGACGATTAATGAGAAGGTGAATCACGATATGATTATAATGAAGAGTCATGGATTGGGGTTGAGTTGGGGCATGTCATTAGGGAGGTTGGTGGCCCTCTTTTTCTAGCTTAAAAGGCTAGTGCTGTTGCATAGCTTCCTAATGTTAGGATGATAGGAGGGATGATCAGCTCTCAAAGTGTGGGAGGGGAGTTGATTCTACTACGATTGGCATGAAACTGTGGTTAGCTCCGCAGATTTCTGAGCACTGGCCATAGAAGATGCCCGGTCGGGTGGCGATAAATGATGTTTGGTTAAGTCGTCCAGGGATAGCGTCGGTTTTTACTCCTAGGGTTGGTACTGCTCAAGAGTGGAGTACGTCGCTGGCAGTGACAATAATGCGGATTGGTGATTCTATGGGGATGACTACTCGGTGGTCCACTTCTAGCAGTCGAAAATGGCCTAGCGGTAGTTCTGCTGTGGGAATTATGTATGAGTCGAATGTCAGGTCTTTGAAGTCTGTGTATTCGTAGGATCAGTACCATTGGTGGCCGATGGCCTTTAGTGTCAGGTCTGGTTCGTCAATTTCATCTATTATGTAAAGGATTTGGAGGGATGGAAGGGCGAGTAAAATAAGGACGATGGCTGGTAAGATTGTTCAGATTAGTTCTACTTCTTGTGCGTCTACAGTATTTGAAGAGAGTTTTTCTATCAGTATTAGGGTTAGTAGGTAAAGTACTAGGCTGCAGATTGCTAGGGCGACTATTAGGGCATGGTCGTGGAATTCAACGAGTTCTTCTATGATTGGGGATGAGGCGTCTTGGAATCCTAATTGTGAGTGATTCGCCATGTAAGATGTACAGGGTTTTCATCTGTGATTTAGTCTTGACAAGACTATGTAATGGTTTTACTAACATCTTATGAGAAAGAAGCATAGGTGGCTTGATGCGGTTGGCTTGAAACCAATGTATGGGGGTTCGATTCCTCCCTTTCTTGGATTTGGACGAAAGCGGGTTCCTCGAAGGTGTGGTAGGGAGGAGGGCAACCGTGGATTCATTCAATGTTGGTGGCTGTTAGTTCTGGCTGAAGGACTTTTCGTTTTGATGCTAGAGCTTCTCAGATGATGAACATTAGTATGATCACGGCTGTTATAGAAATTAGTGAGCCGATAGAGGATAGAGTGTTTCATAGGGTGTAGGCATCTGGGTAGTCCGAGTATCGTCGTGGCATACCAGCCAGGCCTAGGAAGTGCTGTGGGAAGAAGGTTAGGTTCACGCCTGCGAATATTACTCCGAAGTGGGCTTTGGCTCAGGTAGGGTGTAGGGTGAATCCTGTGAATAGTGGGAATCAGTGGGTAAATCCTGCTAAGATGGCGAATACTGCCCCTATTGATAAGACATAGTGGAAGTGGGCGACTACGTAGTATGTGTCGTGAAGGGCAATGTCTAGTGAAGAGTTTGCTAGGACTACTCCGGTTAGGCCACCTACGGTGAATAGGAAGATAAATCCTAGGGCTCACAGTATCGGTGGGTCTCATTTGATTGTTCCGCCATGTAATGTGGCTAGTCAGCTGAAGACTTTAATTCCGGTTGGGATGGCAATAATTATTGTAGCAGATGTGAAGTATGCTCGTGTGTCTACGTCTATGCCTACGGTAAATATATGGTGGGCTCATACAATGAAGCCTAGGAATCCAATGGATAGTATGGCTCATACTATGCCTATGTAGCCAAACGGTTCTTTTTTGCCTGTGTAGTAGGTTACTACGTGGGAGATAATTCCAAATCCTGGGAGAATAAGAATGTATACTTCAGGGTGGCCGAAGAATCAAAATAGGTGTTGATATAGGATTGGGTCTCCTCCTCCGGCTGGGTCAAAGAATGTGGTGTTTAGGTTTCGATCTGTGAGTAGTATAGTGATTCCGGCGGCAAGCACTGGGAGTGATAGGAGAAGTAGGACGGCAGTGATGAGGACAGATCAAACGAACAGTGGAGTTTGATATTGAGATAGGGCAGGGGGTTTTATATTGATTGCAGTGGTAATAAAGTTGATTGCGCCTAGGATCGATGAAATGCCGGATAGGTGGAGGGAAAAGATGGCCAGGTCTACTGATGCGCCTGCGTGGGCTAGGTTGCCAGCTAGGGGGGGATAGACGGTTCATCCTGTGCCCGCACCTGCTTCTACTGTGGAGGAGGCTAGGAGGAGGAGAAATGAGGGTGGTAGAAGTCAAAAGCTTATGTTGTTTATTCGTGGGAATGCTATGTCGGGGGCTCCGATTATTAGGGGGATTAGTCAGTTTCCAAACCCTCCGATCATAATAGGTATAACCATGAAGAAGATTATTACGAAGGCGTGGGCGGTGACAATGACGTTGTAGATTTGGTCATCTCCAAGAAGGGAGCCGGGTTGGCCAAGTTCCGCTCGGATTAGTAGGCTTAGGGCGGTTCCAACTATTCCAGCTCATGCTCCGAAGATTAGGTATAGAGTACCAATGTCTTTGTGGTTAGTCGAGAATAGTCATCGGTTAATGAAAGTCACAGGTAAGATGGCTGAGTGTTGTAAGCGTTAGGCTGTAGTCCTTTTTACAGAGGTTTAATTCCTCTTCTTATCGGCTTTGTAGTGAAATTCACGGTGAGTTGCAAACTCATTAATATACATTAAATGTGTATCGAAGTCTAGGTAGATTGAAGCTCGCTGGTTTGAGCGCCTAGCTGTTAACTAGGAGTATGTGGGATCGAGGCCCATCTGTCTAGGTCAAGGCTTTAGCTTAATTAAAGCATCTGAGTTGCAATCAGAAGATGCGGGTTAGCGACCTGTGAGTCTTAGCAGAAACTAAGAGGGCTTAGCTCTTATTTAAGGCTTTGAAGGCCTTCGGTTTGGGTTATCCTAAGTTTCTAGATGGAGGCGAGGATTATTGGGGATAGTGGGAGTAGGAGGGCTGATAGGGAGGTAAGTATGGCGATGAGGATGTTTGCAGGGTTGTTAGTGTGCCATTGTTTTATGTGGTTTGTTGGGCTTGGGGGGAGTGTGATTGTTGAGTGGTAGGCTAGGCGGAGGTAAAAGAACAGGCCTAGGAGGGATAAGATGGAGATGACTGTGGCAGAGAGAGTTATTTCTTGATTGGATAGCTCTTGGATGATGAGTCATTTAGGGAGGAATCCTGTTAGTGGGGGGAGGCCTGCTAGTGATAGTAGTGTTATTATTAGGGCGGCATTTAGGGTTGGAGTTTTTGCTCAGGAGATTATTAGTGTAGATAGTTTTAGAGACTTAGTTGTGTTAAGGGTTAGGAAGATGGTGATAGTTATGATGCAATATAGGTAGAAGGCTATTAATGTAAGTTTTGGGTTGTAGATGAGAATAATGGTTATTCATCCTAAATGGGAGATTGACGAGAAGGCTAGGATTTTTCGGGTTTGTGTCTGGTTTAGTCCTATTCATCCCCCAAGTGCGGTCGAGGCGATTGCCATCGTGGTGAGTAGGGAGGGGTTTAGTGAGTGTGATGTGAGGAGGAGGATAGTGATTGGGGGAAATTTTATGACTGTTGATAGTAGCATCGCAGTGGTTAGGGGGGAGCCTTGCAGGACTTCTGGGAATCATGGGTGGAATGGTACTAGGCCCAGTTTTATTGCGATTGCTGTTGTTAGAAGTATGGATGACGTGGGGTGGCTTAGTTGGGTAATGTCTCATTGTCCTGTGTGTCAGGCGTTAATTATGCTTGAGAAGAGTAATAATGTGGAGGCGGCTGCTTGGACTAGAAAGTACTTGATTGCTGCTTCAATGGCCCGGGGGTGGTGGGATTTTGAGATAAGGGGGATAATTGCTAGGGTATTGATTTCAAGTCCGGTTCAGGCTATTACTCAGTGGTTGCTTGAGATGGTAATGGTTGTTCCTAACATGAGGCTCAGGGAGAATGTGAGTTTAGCGTGGGGATTCATTAACAAGGGAAGGGGTTAAACCATCATTTTCGGGGTATGGGCCCGATAGCTTTGTTTAGCTGACCTTATTAGGAAATAATATAAGGGAAGTATGGAGAGTTTTGATCTCTTTTGTGTGGGTTCGATTCCCACTTTTCTAAGATGCTGATGTAGGAAATGAGAGGGTTGGTGTACCTCTATGTTCACTTTATCATAGTGACCCTTTAAACATTCAGGCACATTTCCTTAGGTAAGGAGGTAGGCCTGCGTAGCAGATGGGTATGCTGGTGTGTCAGAGGCATAGTGCTAGGGTTAGTGGTAGGAAGTTTTTTCATAAGAGGTGTATGAGCTGGTCGTAGCGGAATCGTGGGTATGATGCACGAATTCACAAGAATCCTGAGGATAGTAGGAGGGTCTTTGTGGCTAGAATGATGGGGAATAGTTCCGAGGGTAGGCCCAACATGCTGGGGTTAAGAAATAGAATGGAAGTTAGGGCATTCATTAATATGATGTTTGCGTATTCGGCTAGGAAGAATAGTGCAAATGGTCCCGCGGCGTATTCCACGTTGAATCCTGATACCAGCTCTGATTCTCCTTCTGTTAGATCAAATGGGGCTCGGTTTGTTTCAGCGAGGGTGGAGATGTACCATATTATGGCTAGAGGTCAGGAGGAGAAAATTAAGTAGAGGGGCTCTTGAGCGGTAGCTAGGGTGTTGAGGGTGTAATTTCCGGTTAGTACAATTAATGAGAGGAGGATGATGGCAAGGGTTACTTCGTAGGAGATGGTCTGTGCTACAGCTCGTAGGGCGCCGATTAGGGCGTACTTGGAGTTTGAGGCTCAGCCAGACCATAGAATGGAGTATACTGCAAGGCTTGATATTGCTAGTAGGAAAAGTAGACCTAGGTTTAGGTCAGCTAGTGAGTGTGGGAGAGGCAGTGGAATTCAAATTGTTATAGCTAGAAGGAGGGCTAGTATGGGGGTTGCGATGAATAGGAGGGGGGAGGATGTTGATGGGCGGATGGGCTCTTTAATGAATAGTTTGATTCCATCAGCTATGGGCTGGAGCAGCCCGTAGGGGCCTACAATGTTGGGGCCCTTGCGGGCTTGTATGTAGCTAAGTACTTTTCGCTCTACTAGGGTTAGGAAGGCTACTGCAATTAGGATGGGAATGATATAAGAGAGAGATATGGTGAGATATATTATGGGTTGGGGTCATGTCATATCCGGGGGAAAGCTAGGGAGAGGATTTGAACCTCTGGGTAAAGGGCTTAAGCCTTCTGCATTTACCAAGCTCTGCCACGCTAGCGGTCCCTTATCTAGGGTGAAGTGTGGGGAGTCCTTTTTGTAATTTAGTTGTGTTCATTACTTAAGGGGAAGGCGTGCAGTGTTACATTGGCCTCACTTTTCCGGTCCTTTCGTACTAGGAAGAGTCAATCATAGATAGAAACCGACCTGGATTGCTCCGGTCTGAACTCAGATCACGTAGGACTGTTAATCGTTGAACAAACGAACCCTTAATAGCGTCTGCACCATTAGGATGTCCTGATCCAACATCGAGGTCGTAAGCCCCCTCGTCGATAGGGGCTCTTGGAGGGGATTGCGCTGTTATCCCTGGGGTAGCTTGGTTCATTGATCAGATTGATTCTGGGTCTGGTCACTATTAGTACTTTGAGGGGTAGCTCTAGGTTAGGAGTTGTGGTCTTATTTTTGGAGGTTTTGTTGTTCTCCAAGGTCGCCCCAACCAAAAAATATCAGTCAGTGTTCTCTAGGTGGTGGACCTGGTAGGTTTTATACTAAGGGGGTGACTGTTGATTTTTAAGTTCCACAGGGTCTTCTCGTCTTATGGGGTTATTCTTGCTTTTGCACAAGATGATCAATTTCACTGATTATCTACAAGAGACAGTTGAGATCTCGTTTAGCCATTCATACAGGTCTCGATTTATGGGACAATTGATTGCGCTACCTTCGCACGGTTAGGATACCGCGGCCGTTAAACAGGGTGTCACTGGGCAGGCATCACCTTCAATACTTGGTCGGCTGAAGGCTATGTTTTTGGTAAACAGTCGGGTCTCGGGTTTGCCTAGTTCCTTTTGTAGATTTCAATCTTTCTGATTAGCGCTCCAATGTCGGGTTAACAGACTTGGAAATACATGTTCTTGTTGAGATCGGGGTATTTTGATGGCTGTTAATAATATGTTGATGTAAGCTTGCGCTGATAGAGGATGGCTCCAAGTTACTCATTTTAGCATTAATTCTCCTATTCATATAGGTTAGCCTGTTGGGGGTAAGGGAGTTATGTTGTTTACATATTTTTTAGTAAATGAGCTTTGACGCACTCTCTGTTGATGGCTGCTTGAAGGCCCACAGGTCAGTTGAGTGGGGGAATTTATCCGCTAGGGGAGGTTGTGTTCTTTTTTAAAGGAGCTGTACCTCCTTTAAATTGCTCTTGGTTGACTACATGGGGGCGGGGTGGGCGTCCTTTTGGGGGCGACCAAGGATGAACTTAAATTCATTTTCACAGGCAACCAGCTATCACCCAGCTCGGTTGGCTTTTCACCACTACTAGTGAGTCATCCCACTCTTTTGCGACAGAGACGGGTTCGCTCAAAATAGCTGCTCACAAGTAGCTCGCTTGGGTTTCGGGGGGGCAAGCTTAAGTTCGCTTTGCTTGGTTGTTCTTGCTAAATCATGATGCAAAAGGTACAAGGGTTAATCTTTGCTGCTTGTGGCTTAAAGTTTTCATTGCTATTTCACTTTTCCCTTACGGTACAGAATTGCTATCGCGCCAAGTAGTTCCTTTCTATCGCCAATACTAGGATTATTAAAATGTTTTAGTTTGAGGTTGAAGTTGTTTTTTAATGTTTAGTTAGTGCGGTGGTTGGGCTAGGGGGTGGCCTCAGGGCAATCTGTGTAGTCGCAGATATCTCTCGGGTGTAAGCCGAGCGCTTTGGTTATTATAGCTATGTCCTGATATGCTAAGTACACCTTCCGGTACACTTACCTTGTTACGACTTGCCTCATCTTTGGCTGGAGTTGTTGTTAGTTACTTGCGTGTGTAGCTTGTGAGGAGGGTGACGGGCGGTATGTACGTGTCCTAGGGCCAGTTTTAAGAGGGCATTATTGTCCAATTTTACTGCTAAATCCGCCTTCTAGGGAGAGTTTCATATCCCTTTTCGTGATTTTCTAATTTAGAAAATGTAGCCCATTTCTTCCACTCTATGGGCTATACCTTGACCTGTCTTGTTAGCGTGGTTAGGGCTGTTGTGTTCACTACTGTTCTCTCAAGCTAGGTAAACTGGCGACGGCGGTATGTAGGCTGAGTTGGGCAAAGAGTGGTCGGGTGTATCGTGGGTTATCGATTACAGAACAGGCTCCTCTAGGTGGGTTTAGGACACCGCCAAGTCCTTAGAGTTTTAAGCGTTTGTGCTCGTAGTTCTCAGGCGGACACTTTGGTTGGGGAGGTGTCGAGATTTAGGGCTAAGCATAGTGGGGTATCTAATCCCAGTTTGTGTCTTAGCTTTCGTGACAGTAAGTTAGTCATGTTAACTAGAACCACCTTCCGGGAGTTCTTTGGCACAGCTTGTGCTTATGACAGCTTAGTTGTGTTTTGGTTCTAGTTGCGGTGATATCGTCATGTCACTCTTTACGCCGTGCTGCCATTAATTTGGGTTTCTTGTATGACCGCGGTGGCTGGCACAAGATTTACCAACCCTGTTTTGTCCTAACTAAGTCAAGTTTACACTTATTACTTAATACTAATTACTGCTGAATACCCGTGGGGGTGTGGCTAAGCAAGGTGTCTTGGGCTGCGGGAGGTGTGTGCCTGATACCTGCTCCCTCTGTCTTAGTAAGATGGCTGGGGGCATTTACACTGGGGCGCGGATACTTGCATGTATATGTTGGACAATAATTAATGGTAAGGTTAGGACTAAGTCTTTTGTCCTTGGACATTTTGTTGGTGTCGTCTTAGCATCTTCAGTGCTATGCTTTATGTGTTAAGCTACAGGGAC